CATGATTAACATGATAAGGCTGTATTTTAGTAGAAGAAGACGAAACGGTAAGTTTATCCTGGGAATCTGTCAGTTTATCCTGCAAAGTTTGATCATCGAAGTCTTTACATAGAGAGAGGATCTGTTGTTTTTCAATCTCAGATAAATATTTCAACCAAGCCTTGTTCTCCATTTTTTTTCATTTAGATTATCTATTCATTAGAGATACCCTATCATAATATGAAAACGACGATAGGTATCTACACAAATTTGACGGTCATTTGTATGGTACATATTTTCGTATCTTTCTGGATGAAAATAGGTAGGGTACATATTCTAATATATTTTTATTTTTGTGGTACTCTTGTCATGTATATGAGTATCACCACCTCCAGCCATACCATGATTTATACAATCTCCAGCTTCCTATAAAGGAAAAACACTAATTCATTCTACATGTTCATTCTACATGTGTTCGACAGAGGGATATCTCAATAACCAAAATCACTCTAGATTACCTACTGCCTACATAAAGTTGACCTCATAGCGGAGGCTTTTGTGGAAAGTTTTAGAGGTGTGTAAGCATCGGCCAGGTATTACCCTATAGAGTCAATTAATAGATTAACTAGTTTTACAAGTGAACTAGACAACTACGGTGGATTAATAACATAAAACTATGAAATAATGGATGTTTAGTCTCTACTTGATGTGGTCGGATTGAGAAAGCAAGAAGATAAGGTGTGTAGCCGGTATAACCATGGGCGTCCGATCTGATATCTCACTTCACGCTTCCAAGCAAGCCCACTCCGCCCAATATCAAGCAAACGTCATGTCCAAGCCGAAAGACCTCCCTAAAGTAGGTCTCGGTCGTTCCCACGGGTAACCCTAACACAGCGCCATCTCATGGAAAACAACCAGCTCCATTTTCAGAATCCAAGTTTCCCCTTCCTTCGCTCCCCCCATTTCTTTTACTGGTTTATGGAAAAAGGAAACCACAAATGCAGGTTATTTTTATATAAAAATCTCCGTTGACAATAATGTTCTTGATTTGAATTTGTGGTACTTGTTGGCAATTAAACGATGTTTCTTACATCTGAGGTATCCTAAATGCGGGCTAGATATGCTGACCGATTTCTGGTCTGTCTCATGATCACTATTCAGAGGAAGGAGAGAAAAATGCAAATTTTTCTCATAATGTCACGAACAAGGAAAAGGTTATTGCAAAATTATAGCTCAGGAAAGAGCACGTAACTAAAAACCTCTCCTTATCCAGAAAGCGTAAGGGCTTTGACTTAATTAAGTCCATACTAAGTGTGGAAGGTGAGTGTCGAGCTGGCCGGATCTGTAAGACATCATCCTGGAGAGGCGCGAGGAGGTTTATTTCTTTTTAGGAGGAGAGAGAGAGAAAAAGGGCCTGTAGAGAGGAATAGTGTAGGGGGAGTAGTGGGTGCACTGGCTTGGGGTAGGAAAGGACGTTAGGCTAGTGCCAGTGGGGTACGTAAACGAGGACAGATCACATGGTTTTGTACTGGTCAGTTTTGAGCTGTCGAGTGACGATTGCTCTATCTCTTAAGAAAGGGGAGGGAGTACTCTCTGACGGATTCGCTCTATTATTGCTCCCTATTCTTGAAGGAGTGATCGGGATTAAGCCGCGTGGCGATACCCGCGAAAAAGAAAGTCCTATTCGCTGTTTGGGGTGGGCCTTTCGTACTCAAATCCGTACGGGGAAAGGGCAAAAAATCTAGTGGATGGGGTTCCATATTCACGAAAAGCCGGGTTTGCGCCATGTTACGGAATCAAGACAAGAATTATTACTAATAATAAGAAAGGCCTTAAGCATAATACATAATATAAGGGCCTCCAACGCCTATAAATAGAAGCTTCTTTCTCTATTTGGCAAACCAAAGGGAGATGGATCCAGCTACCGTATCAAGACTTTATCAAATAGATCAAGCAATCCAACGCGTGGCGAACGCCAAGCTCCAGCAGGAGCAACTTCTGGGTCTCTTCTGGGAGCACATGCCTCCCATAGATCCTGAAGAAATTGCGAAAAGGATGCTAGCAATTCGGGATAGCATTCGTGAGCTTGATGAAAGGAAGAGGGAGCTGCTTGAAGAAAGGGACGCGCTCATTGTGCAGGGGGCCCAGAACAACCGTAGGGGAAATCAAAACTAGAAGATCTCTAAGATTTAAATAAGTAGTCTTGCAAGGCTTTCTTTGTTATTTTTCATGTTGTTCTACGTCTTTAATATGTTTTTATTTTAGTTAACTTTCTAATGTAGTCTTTAGTTGTTTGGCTCCTTTGTTTATGCGTGCACAAGTGGGCGTACTTCCCATGTATGTAACGGCTATTAATTAATTAATTATTAATGAATTTAATTAATTATTAATGAATAAAAAGTTATCGTCTGCTTGGGCTTCCATGCCTCGCCGACTTTTAAGAAAAATTCCCTTTTCTTTATCAAGCTATCGATTGAACTCTTTGCTAGAAGCTCTCTTTCTAGCCAAGTGAGTGGATTAATCACGTAATAATAATCTTAGCATACCAAGGGGCTGGCCTGAGCTACTTAATCGATCCAGGCGAGAACCGAGCTAACCTTTAAAGCTCGCGAAGCTTCGCTTCCCTCCCCTTCTCTTATTAAGTATTAAGTTTAAATATTAAGTGGAAAATAGTAGTCGGCATTCTATAAGTGACTTGCAGAGTCTACGAAGCTTTGCTTCTTGTAGTCGACCCGTAATGCCTTCCTTCATTTCATTTGCTTGCCCCCTTCCAGCTCAGAATGCCCAATACTTATTATTATCTATTATTATATAGTGCTAGAAGCTAACTGCCAGAAGCGCACCCTTCGGGTGTCGCTTCCAGCGCAGGAGGCCAAGCATTCTGCCGGACGTCCCGACCCGTGAGCCCTGTTCACCTTAGGTACTTCAGTAGTACGACAAGTTGTTCTACTTTTACTATTATTACCACTTATATTACTACTTATTACAACTATTATTAGTACTATTTTTTTACTACTTATTACAACTATTATTAGTACTATTTTTTTACTACTTATTACAACTATTATTAGTACTATTTTTTTACTACTTATTACAACTAGTATTAGTACTATTTTTTTACTACTTATTACAACTAGTATTAGTAACTATTAGTAACTTATTACAACTAGTATTAGTACTATTATTAGTATTATACTTATATACTTACTATTTATATTTAGTATATAAATGTAAATAAATATAATTAAATATAATAAAAAAATAGAATTATAAAAAAAAAATAATAATTTAATATATTATTAATAGCTGTAGAATATTAAGTAGCTAATATTAAGTAGCTGTAGAACAGAATGCCGTTCGCCTTTACTTTATGAGTAGTACTTAAGTAGCTAACTTCCCAAAGGTGAACAGCCCCCTGTTCTTTATATTCTAGTTGTAAGGGGCTTCCTCAGAAAAAAAGGAAGGAGGCATTCGAAAGGCCGACCACTATATCATAATCATAAGGCATTGTGGTGTAAAACCGACGACTACACGGCTCTATACACTAAGTCATGAGCGATATCGAAGCCAAGCCGCCGTCTATAGGCGAAGGGACGAAAGCCCGACGAAAGCCTATGCTACAGTAAAAAGTACGTTAAGGTTACAAAGTAACACTTAGCCTAGCCGTATACAAATACAAAGGGAAAGGCGTAAGTACGGACTAAGGTCAGCTGTGGATATAGACTAGGCGAAGTCTTAAACTATGGACCGAGACTACACTAAGGAACAAGGAAGCTTGACTCAGCAAAGAAGTCAAGGAACGAAGCTGCTTCTCTAATAGCCCCCGGAGGGGCAAAAGCTTTTTGAAAAGGGCTTGTAAATTCATTTTTTTATATTAAGAGAGAGGGACTTCAAGTTCTTAGGAAGAGCCGTACGAGGCAGCTCACGTACGGTTCTCGGGAGCCGAGCCAGCACAGGGGCTTAGGTCAACACTTATATAATAGCCAGTCATCAATTGGAAGCGGGCAAGATGGTGATAAATTGCGATTGGCCTAAACCTTCGACTAGCCACTTTTATTGCGACCTGCCCATACATATGTTCACACAGCGAAGAAACGCCGAATGGAAGGAAGGGGGCAGTCCGCTAGCTGTTTCTTGGCCGCGCCCCCCTGCTTATAGATACGAGATACTTGATCTAAATTTTAAATTTTTAAATAGAGAATTGCGTACCATTAGCCGATATACGTATAGGAACATGGGTACATGATATTGAATGTCATCCAGCTGGAGCCGCAAGAACTTTTACTAAAATAATGAAGTGAAAGGAATTACTCCCTTCTTAGGAATCAGTAAATCCTATAAATGGTTGTTATGATGTATCGTGGAAATTCTGTCAAAGGGACGAATCAACAAATTTTCTCTGGTGAAACAAAATATCTCTCATTTTCGCCTCGAATAGATTCTTTTTTTTTGTTTTCAAAGGAATCTTATTATGTTGTTTTGAAGGGTGCACTAATCCTTTGAACCCGGTCCCGACAGGTATCATCCCCCCCAAAACAACGTTCTCTTTCAGACCTTTCAACCAATCGATACGACCCCGGAGAGCTGCCTTTGCTAAAACTCGAGCAGTTTCTTGAAAACTTGCTTCAGATATGAAACTTTGGGTATTGAGAGATGCTCTTGTTATTCCCAATAAGATGGCTCGGTAACAGATCGCTTCTTCCAAAGCGCGTCCCGTTCGTTCTGCTCGTAACAATCCGATTAGTTCTCCGGGTGAAAAAACATTAGGCATTCTGTCTTCTGAAACCAATACTTTTGATGTTATTTGCCGTACAATAATTTCTATATGCCTATTATGAATCCGCACCCCCTGGGATCGATAAATCTTTTGGATCTTATTGACCAAAGAGATACGACTTTGCACTATAGTTAGCTCAGCACTAATGAAGAATCCCCAAGGAATTCCAAGAATTCTTGTTATACATTCGTTCCAACCCTCAATCCTCTTTTCTAGATTCATCGATATTGAATGGATCGAGCGCACTTCTAACACTTGTTCCACTTTTGGAAGACCCTGCGTTATGTCCCCAGATCTCGACTTTTCATATATAAATGTAACTAATGTATCTCCTTCATAAAGGATTTCACCATAATCACCATGAACGGTTGCTCCCGGGGTGGCCAAATAAGGCTTAGCTGATCGTATTACTACGGAATCGGCTTGAACAAAGATAACTTGACCCGATTTTAGGTGTGGTCCGGTTTTGGCTATACACACATTTTCACAAATAAACTGTCCAAGGCTAATTATTGTAGCCGTCTCTTCACAATAATTGTGACGGAGAAAATACCAATTCAAATTGAATGGATTGAAAATAATCTTACTGCATGGGTCGGGATTATAAAATTTCCCACTTTCACTTTCATCCATTGAATAATATTTAATTACTTGAAAAGTCCGTTTGAAATTGTCAGGTTGCAAATAGTTAGTTAACAAGATTTGATTGTGAGTTATTAAGTGGGAAAATAAAAAAAAATTCTCAATTGGGGGGGCTGATCCTAAAGGGCCCAACGAATTCCTAATTGGAATTAGGGGATCCCTTTGATGAATTGATTCTTTTATTCCATTGTGATATTTTAGATCGTTGAATGGACCCATTCGAGAACACTTGGATGATAACAAAATTATCAATGGTTGGAATTCCTTATTTCTATTCAACAATGTATGAATAGTTCCTTGATTTGGGTTAAGGAATTGTTGAATTCTTGTCTTTGAATGGGAATATATGGAGCCAAACGGATTGATATTGATGTAATCTGATCCATTATCAGAGAGCAATCCTGAACCTGAGGGATCATTCCTTTTTCCGATATAAGAAATAGGGGATTTTGCCAAGTCGATTCTTAGGAAATGTCGAATCAAACCATTTATCCTTATTTCAACAAAAGAAGCACGGGCTTCTTCGCCAGAAGAACTTTTTTTGTCTTGGTCCCAATTCAATACTAAACAAGTCCGAACTAATTGAAGAGTTGTGTCATAAATTCCTCGAATCGGTTTGCCCTTTCCATAAAGCATATAATTGATAACTCGAAGTTGCACAATATCCCTTTCCTGCAACATATCGGGAGGGAAAAGTGTTGCTAAATATAGACCGTCCGTTATTTCATATGTGACGACAGGTCGAACAAAAACAAAATGCTTTTTTTTGCTAGGTGTAATCTGTTGGACATAGATCCAATTTTTCATTTTTTTTAATTCCTTGGAATTTCCTTTTCCCCTCCCCGGTGGTATCAAAACGCCGCTATGCCGGGATATCGTATCTATTTTTCCAAGAAAATGTATATCTCCAGAAAATATTTTAAGTTCAATTCTTTTTTTTTTTCTCTCCACCCGGACCAATCCGCCTACCCGGCTTCTTAGATTTAAAGTGATTTGTGTATCTACCCCAATGAGACTATTGTTCCGTACCATTATGGAAGAAGATCCAGGTAAGATATGAACTTCCTCGGGAATGAAAAAAAATAGATCTACTTTCATTTGGTATTTTGGCCTAAATTCCTTGACTCCTCGATACTCAATCGAATCCGGGATTGAATGCATTCCTATAGTCCCATATTTAGTAATTCCCGAACTCTTTCTTCTATACCGAGGATCGTCGAAATAAGAAAGAATACTATTTCTACGGAAAATACCATTTATGGGGAGTTCAGTCGAGATACCCAGAGGGGACATTAGTTCGTTCTCGCACGATTGGAGTGGAATAATAAATCTATTTCTTCGCCTCTTTGACAATAAATCTGAATTCTCGCGGAGAATGGCCGGATAGATGAGATTACAATGAGCAGTACATATGACTTGATTAAGGTGTGAATAATCAGGAATGCTGCCTTTTTTTTTACCATAAAAACCCGAACTAAAGAATTTGTCTCTCTTAGTTACCGAGAGGCTAGAAGTATACCTTTGCTTGACAGAAAGAGAATGCGTGCTCGTTTGATCTTGATCCTTGTGAAGGGAAAGGGAGACTGGACTTGATCTACAGGGCCCTCCTAATAATATCCATAAATGACTTGTTTTTGGTAATAGATGCACATTACCGTATGTAAATTCAGGCGCATGATCGACATCGGTACTCCAGTGCATTTCCCCGTCTGAGTCGGAATAAATATATTTTTGAACCTTCTCTTTAAAATTCAAAGTGGACGTTCCCGCGCGAATCTCAGCAATCACTTGCTCTGATTCTACATATTGATCATTTTGAACTAAAAGAAAACTTTTGGGTGGAATAGTCACATTATGTAGAATATCTTCACTCTCAATAGTTACATACAAGTCTATAGAACATAGAAAGGCAGGATGACCGTGACGTGTACGTGTCGGATGAACCAAATCTTCATTAAATTTTATTTTTCCATTAGAGGGTGCTCTCACATGTTCTGCAGTACCTCCCGTGAATACTCCGCCGGTATGAAAAGTTCTTAATGTTAATTGAGTACCCGGTTCTCCAATCGATTGGCCTGCAATAATACCTACAGCCTCCCCCA